TTAAAAAAAATCGTTAAGATTATATTGGTGTTTTAGTTTTGGCTAGGTAAATTTTTATTTCAGTTTTTTTTTACCAATACTAAAATATAAGTTATATTTTGTGGAGTACTTGAAAGATTTGTCTTTATGGTGATTTTTGGCTTTGATGTTTTTGGGGTTTGGCATCAAAGTTTTTTTGGGGGTGGGGGGGTTTGGAGAGTTCATTTTCAGTATTCGTTGTAAATTATGTCCTTCTAGCATTAAGATTTAGTCTAGGTGATTTGTTTATGTGGGTTAATGATGCTTAACTAGAAAGTCCAGCTAGACTTAGGGTTGACCTTCATGCCTTGACGGCTATGCTGAGTCACAGCATCCTAAGAGAATAAAAATACCAAATGCATGACACCACAGTTATGTTGGGCATGGGCTGATTAGACCTGTACCATCGAGATGTCTTATTAAGGGGAACGTATGGGCGATAACGCWTTTGATGGCCCTGAAGTAAGAACCAGATGTCTGATAAAGTTTCAGTTTAGCTACCCCCAAGTTTTATGGGCCCGGAGCGAGAAGAGGGGCATTGGTGGGCGGGTTGTTGGTTTCACGGAGGATGGTAGATAGTTAGATTAATGTAGCAGGGGATAGTCATGTGGAAGATAAGGGTTTATGACTTAATGGTGTATGTCTAATAACACAGATATGTTTTTAAAGCATTAATTAAAATGTATTTGTTAATATTCATGTGTTTATGATTTGTGGGTTGAGATATAGTTTTATTTCCTAATTCATTAATGGTTAATACTTGCTTATATGCTAGGGGAAAATAATTTAATGTACTATATACATTAATGTTTTAATGTACTATGTAATTTTATGTACTGTTCAAGAAGTAGTTTAATTAGAATTTCAGCTTTGGGTGTTGATGGTAGGGATAAGTCCTTCTTCTTGATGCCTTGAGAAGATTATAATCTTCGTTTTTGGTTTACAAAACCAGGGTAATGGCTATACTATCAGGGCATGTATCTCATTTTAGTATTTTGTTTTCAATAATTCCTGAAATAGGTATGAAAACAAGGATAATGGAGAAATAACTGATGGAGGCTAGCTGTCCGATGATGGTGAAAGGATGTTCGACTGGTTGTCCTCCGATTCAAGTTAGGATTAAAAGATTTGCAACTAGAATTCAATATAGTGTTTGAGTAATTGGTCGGAAAATCAGGCTTCGTTGTTTTGATGTGTGTAGTAGAGGTAGGAGTATTAGGATTAAAGTAGATATGATTAGGGCTAGAATGCCTCCTAGTTTATTAGGAATTGATCGTAGGATAGCGTATGCAAATAGGAAATATCATTCTGGTTGGATGTGTGGTGGTGTGTTTAATGGGTTTGCGGGTGAATAATTGTCTGGGTCTCCTAGTAGATCTGGGAAAAATAGTACTAGTGTTGTAAATAGTAGTACTAGTATAAATACGCCTAGGAGGTCTTTAATTGTATGGTATGGGTGAAATGGGATTTTATCTGCGTCTGAGTTTAGTCCTGTTGGGTTGTTAGACCCTGTTTCGTGAAGGAATAATAGGTGGACAACTACTATGGCTGTGATGATGAATGGTAGAATAAAGTGAAAGGCAAAAAATCGTGTTAGAGTGGCTTTGTCTACTGAGAATCCCCCTCAGATTCATTCTACTAGTGTGGTTCCGATGTATGGGATGGCTGATAATAAGTTGGTAATAACTGTTGCTCCTCAAAATGATATTTGTCCTCATGGGAGTACATATCCTATGAATGCAGTGGCTATAACGGCGAATAATAAGATTACTCCGATATTTCAAGTTTCAATGAAAGTGTAGGATCCATAGTATATTCCTCGTCCAATGTGTAGGAATAGGCAGATAAAGAATATTGAGGCTCCGTTTGCGTGTATGTATCGAATCAATCATCCGTAGTTTACGTCTCGACAAATATGGGTGACTGATGAGAATGCTGTTATTGTATCTGATGTGTAGTGTATAGCTAAAAATAGTCCTGTGATGATTTGGATTGTCAGGCATAGTCCTAATAGGGAACCAAAGTTTCATCAAGATGAGATGTTGGATGGGGTTGGTAAGTCAATAAAAGAGTGGTTGATGATTTTTATTAGGGGATGTGTTTTTCGTATGTTTGTCATTATTTGTTTCTATAGTTGAATTACAACGATGATTTTTCATGTCATTAGTTACAGTTAAATGCTGTATGGAAATAGTGATTAATTATGTTTTTATTTTAAGTTTATTATTTTTGGCAGGGAGTTTAGGATTGGCTTTGAAACCTTCTCCTATTTATGGTGGGCTTGGTTTGATCATTTGTGGTTGTATTGGGTGTCTTATAGTTTTGGGGTTAGGTGGATCTTTTTTAGGTTTGATTGTATTTTTGATTTATTTGGGTGGTATGTTGGTTGTGTTTGGGTATACTACTGCTATGGCTACTGAAGAGTATCCTGAGACCTGGGGCTCTAATTGGTTAGTTTTTTGATCTTTGGTTGTTGGGTTGTTAGTGGAAGTGGTTTATGTTGGTCTTCTTAATTATTTTAGTGGAGCAGGGTTAATTGATTTGGTGGAGTTGGATGATTGATTGATTTATGAGGTTGATATTGTTGGTATGATGTTGGAGGGTGGGATTGGGGTTGCGGGGTTGTATGATTGGGCAGTTTGGATAATGGTTATTGCTGGATGGTCTTTGTTTGCTGGGGTTTTTATTGTTATTGAGGTTACTCGAGATTAATTATACAGAGGATGGTGAATAGTAGGATTGAGATTAGAAATGACATAAAATAGAGTTTTACTATTCCTTTTTGGTTTGTTAGGGTTTTGATTATATTTGTATTTATGGTGGAAATTGATTTTGGAAAGGTTTTTTCTAGTCAGATTAGGTCTATTGTGTTTAATGAGGTTTTAAAGCTTGAGTTTAGGGTTTTTTTTGGTAAGATGCGGTGTATAATTATTGGGTAGTAGCCTAAGGCTGTTGAAAATGATGAGTAAATGTTATTTTTAGGTTGAAGAAGTTTTAGGGTAAGGTTATTTAATTCTAATGAGATTAAGAACCCTAGGATAGAGACTATAAGTGCTGTGAATTTTAGGTATCAGGGTATTGTAAGAGTTTGAGTGTTGGCGGGTGGAATGCTAATTGATAGGATGAATCCTGCTAAGATACTTCCTAATGCTAGTCGTTTAATAGGATTAATGATGTTTGGGTTGTTTTCATTTATAGAGATTGTTGGTGGGTAACGTGGTTTTGATATTATAGTGAAATAGATAATTCGTATGCCGTATATGGCTGTTATGGTTGTGGCGATAAGTGTAATTAGAAGGGCTCAGGCGTTTGTGTGGGATGTGTTGATTGATTCGATAATTGAGTCTTTTGAATAAAATCCAGTGAGGAATGGTGTTCCTGTGAGGGCCAAACATCCGATAGTTAGGCAGGATGAGGTGGCTGGTAAGGTTTTTGTTAAGTTCCCTATTTTTCGAATATCTTGTTCATCGTTTAGGCTGTGGATAATTGATCCAGAGCAAAGAAATAATATGGCTTTAAAGAAGGCGTGGGTGCAGATGTGGAGAAAAGCTAGATAAGGTTGGTTAATCCCTAGAGTTACTATTATCAGGCCAAGTTGGCTGGATGTGGAGAAGGCTACAATTTTTTTAATGTCGTTTTGGGTTAAGGCACAGATAGCTGTAAATAGTGTGGTTATGGCTCCAAGACATAGTATTGTTGTTAGAATGATAGTGTTATTTGATGTGAGTTGGTGGAATCGAACTATAAGATAAACTCCTGCTACAACTATTGTGCTTGAGTGAAGTAGTGCGGAAACTGGGGTTGGGCCTTCTATGGCTGATGGGAGTCATGGGTGAAGTCCAAATTGAGCTGATTTTCCTGCAGCTGCAATTAGTAGTCCTATAAGAGGAATTAGGTTATTATTATTAGTTAGTATAATTTGTTGTAATTCTCAGGAGTTGTTATTTAGGCAAAATCATGTTATTGATAGGATTAGGCCAATATCGCCGATTCGGTTGTATAGAATTGCTTGTAGGGCTGCGGTATTTGCGTCTGAGCGCCCATATCATCATCCGATAAGTAGGAAGGATATAATTCCTACTCCTTCTCAGCCAATGAAAAGTTGGAATAAATTGTTAGCTGAGGTTAAAATTAGCATGGTGATTAGGAAAAATATTAGATATTTGATAAATCGATTGAGGTCGGGATCTGAGTGTATATATCATGAAGAAAATTCTATGATTGATCATGTTACGTAAAGGGCTACTGATATAAATAGAAGAGAGAAGTAGTCAATTTTAAAGCTTATTGAGATTTTAATTGAGTTTATGGTTATTCAGTGTCAGTTGGTGATAACATGTTCTGTGTTGGTATATAGGAATATTAATAGAGGTATGAGGCTTAGAATTAGGGAGAATTTGATTGCGGTGATGGCTAGAAGAGGAAAGTTTGTATTTTTGGTGAGGTTAGTTGATTGAAGTATGATGGGGAAGGTTAATACTATGAAGGTTATTAGTATTGAAGATGTGGCTGTGTTGATTACTTTTATTTGGATTTGCACCAATAATTTTTGATTCCTAAGACCAATGGATTACTTTTATCCTATAAAAGTAAGAAAGCCATGTGTTTTAAGCACGGGTACGTGAATTAGCAGTTCTTGTATTCTTTCTTGGTAAATAAGGAGTATAATTTCCTGTTATTAGATTCACAGTCTAATGTTTTTTGTAAACTATATTTACATGTTATTGGGCCTATGATTAGTTTTGGGCTTATGGTAAGTAGAGCAAGTGGGATTAAATGTAGAGTTATTAGGGTTAATTCTCGTGTGTGTGACGGGTGCATGTTGTTTATATGGTTAGTTAATTTTCCTCGTTGGGTGGTAATGATTATGTATATTGAGTATAGGGCTGTGATGATAATGTTTAGGCCAATAAGGATAATAGAGGTATTAGATCAAGAAAATAATGATATGGTGATAAATAATTCACCGATTAGGTTGATTGTTGGCGGGATGGCTATGTTAGTTAGACTGGCTAATAGTCATAGTATTGTTATTAGTGGAAAAATTGTTTGTAGTCCTCGGGCTATAATTATTGTTCGGCTGTGAATACGTTCGTAGTTTGAATTTGCTAGGCAAAATAGTAGGGATGAGGTTAGGCCATGGGCGATTATTAGTATTATAGCGCCTATGAAACTTCACGGGGTTTGGATTATGATGGATGTGATTACTAGGGCTATATGACTTACTGAGGAGTAAGCGATTAGTGATTTTAGGTCTGTTTGACGTAGGCAAATTGAACTTGTTATGATTATGCCTCATAATGATAATAATATGAATGGATAGGCCATGTGTTTTGTTAGGGGGTCTAGTATGATGGAGATTCGTATTATTCCATACCCTCCTAATTTTAGTAGAATGGCAGCTAGAATCATAGACCCTGCGATTGGGGCTTCAACGTGGGCTTTTGGTAGTCATAAGTGCACTCCGTATAGTGGTATTTTTACGAGAAATGCTATTATGCATGATAGTCACATAATATTACTAGACCATGTGTTATCAATGTGTGTATTTGTTAGTGAGATGATTAGGAAATTAAGGGTTCCTGTTGAGTTTTGAATGTAAATAAGGACAATTAATAATGGGATTGAACCAACTAGTGTATAAAATAGGAAGTAAAGTCCTGCGTTTAATCGTTCTGTTTGGTTTCCCCATCGTGTAATGATAATAAGTGTTGGGATTAGGGTGGCTTCAAACAGGATATAAAATAGGATAAGTTCATTTACGGAGAATGTTAAGATGAGAAGGATTTGTAGATTAATTAATATTGAAATATATATTTTTTGATATATGTTTTTTTCTTTTTTTATGTGATTTTGGCTGGCTATTAGTATAAGAGGCAGTAGCCAGGTTGTTAGGATAATTAGTGGTGTGGACAGGTTGTCTGAGAAAAATGTGATAGAATGGTTTTGGTAGTTTTGATCATGTAGTAATAGTGTTAGACTAGTAAGACTGATTAGGAAGCTGTAGGAGGTTACGTTGGTTCAGGTTTTTTTTCCTTTTGACAACCAAGTTAGTGGGAGAAGCATTAATGAAGGAAAAATAATTTTTAGCATTGTAGAAGGTTTAGGTTTTGTACGTAATCAGTTCCATAAGTGTTGGAGATTTTTACTAGTAGGGCGAGTCCTACTGCTGCTTCGCATGCAGCAAATACTAAAATTGTAATGGGAATAGGGAGAGATGCTATGGAGTTGGAGTTTAGAGTAGCTATTGAAGTTATAGTAAATAAAGACAATATTATTCCTTCTAGACATAGGAGAGTGGATATTAGGTGTGAGCGGAAAATAAGGGTTCCTATTAGTGAGAGGGAAAAGGCTAGTGTAAGGTTTAGAAGGGTATATGTCATTGTTGGTAATTATGAATTTTTTCATAATCTAATGAGTCGAAATCATTAATTTTTGTTAAACTAATTACCAGTTATTCTGTTCATTCTAATCCTTTTTGTAACCATTCGTAAGCTAGTCCTAGAGATAAGATTGTTACTAGGATGAAGGCTGATATTGTTATAGTAATGGTGTTAGTTGTTTGGATAGCTCATGGAAGTGGAAGAAGGAGAGCAATTTCTAGGTCGAATAGTAGAAATGTGATAGCTACTAAGAAAAATTTTATTGAGAATGGTAGGCGTGCGGAACTTGTAGGGTCGAACCCACATTCATAGGGGTTTACTTTTTCTGTGTATATGTTTACTTGAGGTAGTCAAAATGCGATGGAGACTAGGATTAGAGATAACAGGCTATTGGTTAAAATAATTATAATTAGGTTGATTACTCTCTTCTGAAGTTTATCAGATTTTACTAATTGGAAGTCAGTTGTATTAATTATACTAAGGGAGTAAGATCCTCATCAATAGATTGAAACGTAAAGGAAAAGTCAGACAACATCTACCAAGTGTCAATATCATGCTGCTGCTTCAAATCCAAAGTGGTGTTTGGATGTAAAGTGGAATTTTAATTGTCGTAGTAGGCATACAATTAGAAAAGAGGACCCAATAATTACATGTAGGCCGTGAAATCCTGTTGCCATAAAAAAGGTAGATCCGTAGACACCATCTGAGATAGAGAATGATGTTTCGAAATATTCTGAGGCTTGTAATATAGTAAAATACAGTCCTAGTATGATGGTGATTGCTAAAGCTTGGTTTATATGATTTCGTTTACCTTCTATTAAACTATGGTGGGCTCATGTGATAGATACACCTGATGCTAGTAGTACTGATGTGTTTAGTAGTGGAACTTCTAGTGGATTTAATGGTAAAATTCCTGTTGGGGGTCAGCAGCTTCCAAGGTCGTGTGTTGGTGCTAAGCTTGAATGGTAAAATGCTCAAAAAAATCCTGCGAAGAAAAATACTTCAGAGATAATAAATAGAATTATTCCGTAGCGTAATCCTTTTTGTACGATAGGGGTATGGTGGCCTTGGTAGGTTCCTTCTCGAATAATATCTCGTCATCATTGATATATTGTTAGTATGTTTGTAAGTAATCCAATGAGTAATAGGGTGGTAGAGTTGTAGTGAAATCATATTACTAGGCCTGAGGTAAGAAGAAGGGCTGAAAAGGCTCCTGTGAGGGGTCATGGGCTTGGGTTTACTATGTGGTATGCATGTGTTTGGTGGGTCATTATGAATTATCGTGTAAGTATAGGCTTACTAGAAGAGTAAACACGTAAGCTTGGATTAGGGCTACGGCAAATTCTAGAATTGTTAATAGTAATAAAATAATAAATGTGATTGTAGCTGTTGGTGGACTAATATCTATTAATACTATGGTAGCACCTCCAATTAGATGTATTAGTAGGTGACCTGCTGTGATATTGGCTGTTAGCCGTACTGCTAGTGCTATTGGTTGAATTAAGAGGCTAATGGTTTCAATGATAATTAGTATGGGAATAAGAGGAATTGGGGTTCCTTGTGGAAGAAAATGAGCTAAAGAATTTTTTAGTTGGTGTCGAAGGCCTAGGATTACAACTCCTGCTCAAAGCGGGATTGCTATGCTTAAGTTTAAAGATAGTTGAGTGGTTGGTGTAAAAGTATGTGGTAGTAGTCCTAGAAGGTTTGTTGATCCAATAAATATAATTAGGGAGACAATTATTAATGCTCAAGTTCGTCCTTTTGGTGAATGAATTAATATTAATTGTTTGATAATGAGCTTAATCAGTCAGTGTTGGAATGAGTGGAGACGGTTGCTGATTAGTCGTTCTGAGGATGGAAATAGAATTGATGGAAATATAATAATAGTGATTACGACTGGTAGGCCTATTACTGTAGGAGTTATAAAAGAGGTAAATAGATTTTCGTTCATTTTGATTCTCAAGGGTTTTTTGTGTTTAATGTTGTTATATGTTTTGGTGATGGGGGTATTGGGAATGTTTGTGAGGAAATTTTTAGTTGAAATAGAATGAATAATGTGATTATTGACGAGACAATTGTGATAAATCATGTGGATGTATCTAATTGCGGCATGTCACTATGGAGATTTAAAGTCTCTAATTTTAACTTAAAAGGTTAACGCTCTTAGCTTCATAGTGAGTCTATGATATAAGGATTGATCAATTTTCGAAATCTTTTAGAGGTACTATTTCAAGTACAATAGGTATAAAACTGTGATTAGATCCGCAGATTTCGGAGCATTGGCCGTAGAAAAGTCCTGGTCGATTTGATGTGACGGTAGCTTGATTTAATCGTCCTGGGATTGCGTCAGTTTTGAGTCCTAAAGATGGAACAGCTCATGAGTGAAGAACGTCTTCTGATGAGATTAGTATACGGATTGGCAGTTCTATTGGAAGTACAGCTCGATTATCTACTTCTAAAAGACGGAGTTCTCCTGGTTTTAATTCGTTTGTTGGGATTATATAAGAGTCAAAGCATAAGTCTTCGTAGTCTGTATACTCATAGCTTCAGTATCATTGATGGCCTATAGTTTTTACTGTTAGGACTGGGTTATTGATTTCGTCTATTATATATAGAATTCGTAGTGATGGTAGGGCAATTAGGATAAGAATAGCGGCTGGTAGAATAGTTCAAATTGTTTCTACTTCTTGGGCGTCTATTGTGCTTGTGTGAGTTAATTTTGTTGTTAATATAAGTGAGATAATATATAGCACTAGGGAACTAATGAGAAACACGATTATTAATGTATGATCATGAAAATTTGTAAGTTCTTCTATGATGGGTGATGTAGCATCTTGAAGGCCTAATTGAAATGGGTATGCCATATAAGATATATAGACTTTATACTATAATTTAACTTTGACAAAGTTATGTAATTTTTTTACTAATATCTTATGGAGAAAGACATAGCGGTTATGAGATTGGCTTGAAACCAATTTTAGGGGGTTCGAGTCCTTCCTTTCTTATTTTGTTTTTACGTAAGAAGGTTCTTCGAATGTGTGATATGGTGGTGGACATCCGTGAAGTCATTCGAGGTTTGTTGATGTGTAGGAGACTGATAATACTTCTCGTTTTGAGGCGAAGGCTTCTCAAATCATAAAGATTATTACTAAAACGGCTGTTAATGAGATGAATGATCCTATTGAGGAGATAGTGTTTCATGTAGTGTAGGCATCTGGATAGTCTGAGTAACGTCGAGGTATTCCTGATAGACCTAGGAAGTGTTGAGGGAAGAATGTTAGGTTTACTCCCACGAATATGATAGCGAAGTGAGCTTTTGCTCATGTGTCGTTCAGTGTATAACCTGTGAATAGTGGGAACCAGTGAACAAATCCAGCTATGATAGCAAATACTGCTCCTATGGATAGGACATAGTGGAAGTGGGCTACTACATAATATGTGTCGTGAAGTACAATGTCAAGTGATGAGTTTGATAATACGATTCCAGTCAAGCCTCCAACTGTGAATAAAAAGATAAAGCCTAAGGCTCATAATATAGCTGGTGATCATTTGATGTTTCCTCCATGTAAAGTTGCTAGTCAGCTGAATACTTTAACTCCAGTGGGAATAGCAATGATTATAGTGGCTGATGTAAAATAGGCTCGTGTATCTACATCCATACCAACTGTAAATATGTGATGTGCTCATACAATAAAACCTAGGAAGCCGATAGATATTATGGCTCATACCATTCCTATATATCCGAATGGTTCTTTTTTTCCTGAGTAGTAAGTTACTACATGTGAGATAATTCCAAATCCTGGTAAAATTAAAATATATACTTCTGGGTGGCCAAAGAATCAAAATAAATGTTGGTAGAGGATTGGGTCTCCTCCTCCTGCAGGATCAAAGAAGGTTGTATTAAGGTTTCGGTCTGTTAGTAGTATTGTAATTCCTGCAGCGAGAACTGGGAGTGAAAGAAGCAGTAAGACGGCGGTGATTAATACGGATCAAACAAATAATGGTGTTTGATATTGAGTTATGGCTGGTGGTTTTATATTAATAATAGTAGTGATGAAGTTGATGGCTCCTAGGATGGATGAGACACCTGCTAGGTGTAGAGAAAAGATTGTTAGGTCTACTGATGCTCCGGCATGTGCTAGGTTGCCAGCTAGAGGTGGGTAAACAGTTCACCCTGTCCCTGCTCCAGCTTCTACTGTTGAAGATGCTAGGAGTAGGAGGAATGATGGTGGAAGAAGTCAGAAACTTATGTTATTTATTCGTGGAAATGCTATGTCTGGGGCTCCAATTATTAGTGGTACGAGTCAGTTTCCGAAGCCGCCAATTATTATTGGTATTACTATAAAGAAAATTATGACAAATGCATGGGCTGTAACGATTACATTATAAATTTGGTCGTCTCCTAAAAGAGCACCTGGCTGTCCTAGTTCAGCTCGAATTAGAATACTAAGGGCTGTTCCGACTATTCCTGCTCAGGCACCAAATAATAGGTATAGGGTTCCAATATCTTTGTGATTAGTTGAAAATAGTCAACGGTTTACGAACATAGGTAAAATGGCTGAGTAGGCATTAGACTGTAAATCTAAGTACAGAGGTTATAATCCTCTTTTTATCATAGCCTTAAGGTGATGTTCATGTCGAATTGCAAATTCGAAGGTGTAGATAAATAATTCTACTAAGGCTTCTCCCGCCTCTTTTCTATTAGGCGGGAGAAGTAGATTGAAGCCAGTGTAGGGTATTTAGCTGTTAACTAAAATTTCGTAGGTTTAAGTCCTATCAATCTAGGGGAGGTTTTAGCTTAATAAAAGTAACTGATTTGCATTCAGTAGATGTAAGGTGTAATCTTACAGACCTTATCAGAAGTTAAACTATGTGTTTTCTTAGGGCTTTGAAGGCTCTTGGACTTTATATCCTAAACTTCTAGGAGATTAATTGGGGTGAAAGTGGTAGTGTGAGTGTACTGATTATTGTTAGAAGAGGGAGTATTGGGTTATATTTTTGGTGTGTAGTATGTGATATTATTTTTGAGTTACTGTTAGTTGGAAAGATTGTTATTGAGGTTGAGTAAATTAGTCGGGTGTAGAAGAATAAATTAAGTAATGCTATGATGGTTATTATTGTTGTTAGGATTAGGCAGTTGTTTTTTAGTAGTTCTGTAATGGTAATTCATTTTGGTAAGAATCCTGTTAATGGTGGTAGGCCTCCTAGTGATATTAGAATTAGTGGGGTAATTGTTGTCATTATTGGTGTTTTATTTCATAGAAGTGAGATTGAGTTGATGGTTGTGGAGTTAAAAGTTATAAGTACTATAAATATTGGAATAGTTGTGATGATATAAATTGTTAGGTTTAGTAGTGAAATAGTTGGATTGAATGGTAGGATTGCTAGTATTCATCCTATATGGGCGATGGATGAAAATGCTATGATTTTTCGGGTTTGTGTTTGATTTATGCCTCCTCATGCTCCTGTGAAGATTGATAATACTGCTAGAATTAGAGTGGCGGTTGGATTTAGAAGTTGATATATTTGAATTAAGATTGATAATGGGGCGATTTTTTGTCATGTGAGAATAATTAATCCTGTGTGGAGGGGAATGCCCTGTGTTACTTCTGGGAGTCAGTAGTGGAATGGTGCAACTCCTAGTTTTATTGATAGTGCGATTAATGTTATGTTAATTAATATATTGTTTGTTTGTTGTTGAAATGTTCATAACCCTAGTTGTTTATAGTTTAGAATAATGGCTAGAAGTATGATTATAGAGGCTGTGGATTGTGTGATGAAATATTTAGTTGCTGCTTCAGTTGATCGTGGGTTTTTTTTGTTGATTAATAGTGGGATAATTGCTAGGAGACTTATTTCTAGTCCGGTTCATATAAGTAGTAGGTTGGTACTTGATATTGTAATTACAGGTCCCATAAGGATGGTAAAGTAAATGATGATAAGGGTGATGTGATTAATTAGTACGGGAAGGATTTAAACCAACGTTTTCGGGGTATGGGCCCGATAGCTTAATTAGCTGACCTTACTATAGAACGTGGTGTCTTGGTAGCACGAAGAATTTTGGATTCTTAGGAGTAGGTTCAAGTCCTATTGTTCTAGAAATAAGAGGACTTGAACCTCTATGTTTTACTCTATCAAAGTAATTCTTTTATCAGACATATTTCTATATGTGTGGTGGGATACTTGCTATGAAAATTGGTAATGATACATGTCATATACATAATGCTAGTGTTAATGGTAAGAAGTTTTTTCATAGTAAGTGTATTAATTGGTCATATCGGAATCGTGGATATGATGCTCGGATTCATAGAAATGTGATTGATAGTAGGAGTGTTTTTGTTATAAAATTAATTGAGTAGAGCTCTGGTATAAATATGTTGTATAGGGGTCCTAAGAATACAATAGTTGTTAGGGCATTTATGAGGATGATATTGGTGTATTCGGCTATAAAGAAAAGTGCGAATGGGCCAGCTGCATATTCAACATTGAAGCCAGATACTAGTTCGGATTCTCCTTCGGTTAGGTCAAATGGGGATCGGTTTGTTTCTGCTAGGGTTGAAATATATCATATTAGGGCTAATGGTCAGGTTGGGATAATTAGTCATATTTGTTCTTGGGAAAATATAAGTGTTTGTAGTGAAAATGACCCGCTTATTAGGAGTACTGATAGTAGGATGATAGCTATGGTTACTTCGTATGAGATTGTTTGGGCTACTGCTCGCAGGGCACCGAATAATGAGTATTTTGAGTTGGATGCTCATCCTGATCATAAAATGGAATATACTGATAGGCTTGATGTCGCTAGAATAAATAGGATTCCCAGGTTTAGGTTGATTAGTGGATGAGGTATTGGAAGAGGGATTCATAGACTTAATGCTAGTGTTAGTGATAGTGTTGGTGCAATGATGAATAGTGAAATTGAAGTTGTTAGTGGGCGTGTTGATTCTTTTATGAAAAGTTTCATAGCATCGGCAAATGGTTGGAATATGCCGTATGGTCCTACAATGTTTGGTCCTTTTCGTAGTTGTATATAGCCTAGGATTTTTCGTTCTACTAAAGTTAAGAAGGCTATGGCGACTAGAATTGGAAGTAGGAAAGCTAATATATTAATAAAGTACACTATTAGGGAGAGGATTTGAACCTCTGGTTGAAAGGTTTTAAATCTTATGCAATTTCCTGGCTCTGCCACCCTAATAACCTTATCTAGGTTGGTGTTTTGTACATATATATTTTATTGAGATTTAGTTCATAGTTTATGTTGAGAGCGCTTTTGAAAAGTTGGCTCTATTTCTCTTGTCCTTTCGTACTGGGAGAAATTGTAAATAGATAGAAACCGACCTGGATTGCTCCGGTCTGAACTCAGATCACGTAGGACTTTAATCGTTGAACAAACGAACCATTAATAGCTTTTGCGCCATTGGGATGTCCTGATCCAACATCGAGGTCGTAAACCCTAATTGTCGATATGGACTCTAAAATAGGATTGCGCTGTTATCCCTAGGGTAACTTGGTCCATTGTTCAAGTTTATGGGTCAATAAGATAGGTTTCTTACTTTGACTTGTGTGTCTTAGTTATAATCATTCGGAGGATTTTTTGTTCTCCGAGGTCACCCCAACCGAAATTTTAAGTTTAGAGTTTTTTGTTGAACCATTAGGTTGTTAGATAAAAAATTAAACTTTTAATTTAAGCTCCATAGGGTCTTCTCGTCTTATTTTTGTATTCCAGCCTCTTCACTGGAAGGTCAATTTCACTGATTTAAAATAAGAGACAGTTGAATCCTCGTTTAGCCGTTCATGCTAGTCCCTAATTAAGGAACAAGTGATTATGCTACCTTTGCACGGTCAGAATACCGCGGCCGTTTAAAATTTTCACTGGGCAGGCAGTGCCTCTAATACTTGTAATGCTAGAGGTGATGTTTTTGGTAAACAGGCGGGATTCAGGTTTGCCGAGTTCCTTTTATTTTTTTTAATCTTTCCTTAGAGCACTCCTGTGTCGGATTAACAAGTTAGTAATAGGTAGTTTTATTTTTGGAATAATACCTGTGGTGTGATAAATAACAATGGTTATCCGTGTTGTTATACACTTGTGCTTGGAGAATTATATTCTTGTTACTCATATTAACAGTATTACATCTATAATTTTATAGATTAACCCAGTTAATTATATAGGAATTTATTGATGTGTATGGAATTTGTAATTTTTTAGTGTTGAGCTTGAACGCTTTCTTTATTGGTGGCTGCTTTAAGGCCTACAATGGTTTAATGATAAGTTTTTGTTTATTCACTATTTAAGGTTTTTTCCTTTCCTAAAGAGCTGTCCCTCTTTTGGCTAAATTTTAAAATTTACGTAGGGATTAGGTGTTCTTTTAGTAAATTTAAAGTTGAACTGATATTCATTTTTTGGGTAACCAGCTATCACCAAGCTCGTTTGGCTTTTCACCTCTACCTAAAAATCATCCCGCTATTTTGCCACATAGATGGGTTGATTCGATAAATTGTTTTTAGGTASCTCGTTTGGTTTCGGGGTTCCTAGCTTAAATTCGTTTAGTTAGGAGTTTTCTAGTTAACTCATTATGCAAAAGGTACAAGGGTTTATCTTTGCTTTTTATCACTTTTAAGTGGTCTTTCATCTTTCCCTTACGGTACTTTCTCTATAGCTCCCGTGGTAAGTTTCTTTCTCCAATACTTGTAACTGGTTGAATGTTTTGATTTAGTAAATTAGTGTAGTTATATGTAATTTTATTGGGGCTAGACTTGGTTCAAAGTGTTCATTTTTATGAATTCTCCTGGGTGTAAGCCAGGTGCTTTATATTAAGCTACACTATGATTATTCCAAGCACACTTTCCAGTATGCTTACCTTGTTACGACTTATCTCCTCTCGTAAATTGAGTTTTTGTATTATTTATTATAAGATAAATTTAGTTTGAGGAGGGTGACGGGCGGTGTGTGCGCACTTCATTGCTCTATTCAATTAAGCTCTCTACTCTTAATTTACTACTAAATCCTCCTTTATCCTTTAGTTTCATAAAGGGTTTCGTTGTGTTCTTGTTAAGAAAATGTGGCCCATTTCTTTCCACCTCATTGGTTACACCTTGACCTAACGTTTTTATGTTTGATTCTTGTGCTTACTTTGGTACCTTTTTAGGGTTTGCTGAAGATGGCGGTATATAGACTGAATTAGCAAGAGATGGTGAGGTAGAGCGGGGATTATCGATTATAGAACAGGCTCCTCTAGATGGATATAAAGTGCCGCCAGGTCCTTTGAGTTTTAAGCTGTGGCTAGTAGTTCTCTGGCAAATGGTTTTGTTATGTAATCATTTAGGTTTAGGGCTAAGCATAGTGGGGTATCTAATCCCAGTTTGGATCTTAGCTATCGTGTAATTTGTTTTATTAGAATTACTTTCGTTATTGAATTTAGGTTTTAACAAAGGATTTTCACATATTAGTTAGGTTTTAATTCTATTTTGTTATGCATATTCTACACGTTTTACGCCGTATATAGTTAGTTTGGGTTAATCGTATGACCGCGGTGGCTGGCACGAAATTTACCAACCCTAAGAGATATAGCTTAGTCAAACTTTCGTTCATTGCTTAATGTTTATCACTGCTGAGTCCCGTGGGGGTGTGGCTTGGCAAGGTGTCTTGAGCTATTTTTATGTGCTTGATACCCTCTCCTTAAAATTTAGTATAAATATTTAAGGGATTTTGCACTGGCTTATGGATATTTGCATGTGTAATCTTATCTCTAATTAACTATAAGGCCAGGACCAAACCTTTGTGTTTATGGGATTTTTAAAATCCATCTAAGCATTTTCAGTGCTTTGCTTTGTTGATAAGCTACATTAAC